TACGACTTATTTGAAATGAATTGAATGAACAAATTCATAAAAATCTCTCCTTCAGGTATTCTACGGTCCTTTCCCGTGTCAATTGTTAATTTTTGGTCATATTGGTAACTCTTGGTCATTGAGATTCATGGATTTTTCAGATTAATATTTAGGGATAGATCTTACCTTTCTTTTTATCTCCTCAAACAAATCGAAATGATTGAAGTTCTTCTATTTGGAATCGTCTTAGGTCTAATTCCTATTACTTTAGCAGGATTATTTGTAACTGCATATTTACAATACAGACGCGGTGATCAGTTGGACCTTTGATTGAATAACATTTTTTTTGATTGACCTCCTCCTTGCAGGAGGTCAAATTAAAGTTGCAATTCAACTGTGTTTTGTTAAGTTTTTTTTCTTGTGATTCGAAATAACATAAACGGAATCACGCTCTGTAGGATTTGAACCTACGACATCGGGTTTTGGAGACCCGCGTTCTACCGAACTGAACTAAGAGCGCTTTTTTATGACAGGAGATACGATTGTAAAGAAAAGGATTTTCTCATTTTTGTACCCCCAATGCGTCTTGTATACATTGGTATGCAAAAAAGAAAGATTATGTCCAATTTTATTTAATTGATCTCACTCAGATCCCAGTCAATTAATCCCTCGTTACCGCCCATAGGAGAAGTAATAGGTAGGGATGACAGGATTTGAACCCGTGACATTTTGTACCCAAAACAAACGCGCTACCAAGCTGCGCTACATCCCTTTTTAAAAAATTTTTGTACAGTGTCATTGTACAAAATACATGTCTTGTTTTCCACATCGTTATTTTTTCCTCGATCCATATACAATTTTCTTGTCATTTCTTCTTTTTGGTTTCATATAATAAAAGAATTATATACATCTGAAACCTAACGTATAAAAAAGATGACTATTTTGCTTAGGAAGAAGAGGGTCTCTTTTTCTTTTTTAGGGACAGGGGTAGGAAAATCTTATCCACTGTTCATTGTACATATCCATTTTTGTTAGGAATTCCGTACAAAAAAATACAAATGATCTTGAACTACAGCATCTGACCATATATGTATTACAATTAAAGAAGGAGGATTTTCAATGCGAGATATAAAAACATATCTTTCCACAGCGCCTGTGCTAACTACTCTATGGTTTGGGTCTTTAGCGGGTCTATTGATAGAAATTAATCGTTTATTCCCAGATGCTTTGTCATTCCCTTTTTTCTAGTTATTAATATAATAACTATAATATGCGAAAAAAATGAAGAAAATTTGAGATACAATTCTACGTGACGTGACTAAAACTTAGTCCCCCTTTTTTTCAGTTCTTTAGGATAGGAAGGAAAGAGAAAGAAAAGTATATTGAACCTCAGCAAAAATAAAAATCTGGTGGATCTAAGATCCCATTTTGGAGAACAGAAATAGAAAGGGGGTCCAGTCTAGGGTAAAAAAAAAAGCTCCACGAAATCATAGCATAAAAAAAAGATACTTAAATGAAATACTGGGATTAGGATAGGAATAATTGATAGTTAGAAAAAAATTGTATTACTTACATTATTACTATTATTACTTACATTATTACTATATATATATTATATATATAATATATAATAATATTTTATTAATATTAATTATTTTATTAATATTAATTAGAATTACAACAAAATATTTAGAAATGGAATTTCGAATTAGTAACTTCTATTGATATATTGATATTGATTTTTTTTTCTTTTTTGTTCTTTTCGTCTTCTTAGGTTCGGGTCGAAAACAGAAGAGTTAAGTTGATCAAACAAAAATGCAAAGGGGGTTCATGGCTAAGGGTAAAGATATCCGAGTTAGAGTTATTTTGGAATGTACCAGTTGTGTCCAAAATGGTGTCAATAAGGAATCGCCAGGCATTTCTAGATATATTACTCAAAAGAATCGGCACAATACACCCAGTCGATTAGACTTGAGAAAATTTTGTCGATATTGTCACAAGCATACGATTCATGGGGAAATAAAGAAATAAATCGAACGTGTGTTTGATCTTTCAAAGGGGCAGGAAAAGGAAGAACTTAACATATCTTAACATAAACATATATATATATATGTATATATATATATGTATTATATATGTATATATATAATATACAAATAAAAATATAGAATATACAAAAAAACCTATTTCGGTCGGATCTGAAATGAATAAAGAAATAGAATTTGAGAGATAAGGAATAAACCATGGATAAATCCAAGCAACCTTTTCGTAAATCCAAGCGATCTTTTCGTAGGCGTTTTCCCCCAATTGAATCGGGGGATCGAATTGATTATAGAAACATGAGTTTAATTAGTCGATTTATTAGTGAACAAGGAAAAATATTATCTAGACGGGTGAATAGATTGACCTTGAAACAACAACGATTAATTACTATTGCTATAAAACAAGCTCGTATTTTATCTTTGTTACCTTTTCTTAATAATGAAAAACAGTTTGAGAGAGCCGAGTCAATCCCTAGAACTACCGGTCCTAGAACCAGAAATAAATAGATATACTCTTCCATTGATTCAAAACTTCAATCGGAATTCAAGCTCAGATTGATGTTTTGTTCGAAAAGCCTCAAATCCAGATTTGATTGTTGTGTTATAAGAAACAACAAATAGGGAAAGAATAAATCTTTTTTTTTGAAAGATGTTCGTTCATTTCTACTACTTATCTTATCTTCATTTTTTTTATTCTATCTTCCCGGAGTCCATTCTCCGGGGAATGCAATTAGGTTTCAATCATTTCTATATATGACTTTAGAATGTCTTTTATTTCATAATTTTATTGGAAATCATGTAAAGACAATTCTTATTTGATATAGCTATTTGCGCAAGTATTTTACGATTAAGAAGTAATTGCTTCTTGTACAGATTGTGTATTAATATACTATAACTATAGAATACCCCTTTCTCACGAGCCGCTGCATTTATCCGAGCGATCCACAAACGACGAAAGTCCCTCTTTTGCCTGCCCCTATCTCGATGAGAGGAAACCAAAGCTCTCATTTTCTGTTGAGTAATGGTTCGAGTAAGTCTTGAATGCGCCCCTATAAAGGTTGATGCAAATAAACGAATTTTTGTTCGACGTCTCCGAGCTATATATCCTCGTCTAACTCTGGTCATTGAATCAAATTACACTTTAATGAATGAATAACTAATTGATTTCTCTTCTTTCAGTCATCCTTTTATCCCCCGGTTGATTAATAACAAAACGGATTATTCCGATATATAAAAGAAAAATTCCAATGGCTTTTGCTACTATGACCTTCCCAACCACGATTTTAAATCCTTCCAGGTAAAATACCTAGAAATAAGAAATTCTAACGATATTAAATAAATAAAAGCAAAAAATAGTGGGTTCCATCGTTTCTATGGTTATTTCATAAACGGTGAGGTCCTCTCTATACACCGGAGCCTCTTCTTTCATTTAATCAAATGTTATTGTAAACTTGTATAGTTCACCCTCTTTGGCTCTACCAATTAATTATACAGTAATAGATCTTTTCACAAAAAAGGCTATCCATACAGTGACGGCATTTCATTATGAAAGTTGGCTAGGTAGCTGACCTTGTTAGTCCGTTCTTTCAAGAAAGGGAACATAACCTTTTTGCTTCTTGTAGTACTATTTCCTCCGCTTAATGGATAACTATTTGCTACCAATGGGGAATTGCTTTTCATCTCAAATTGAGGTGATTGGATTTGCACCAATGGAAACCATAAATTTCATACACAAAAAATATAGGTATATGATAGACCCTCATTTTTAGATAGTAAAAATGGCTTTTTCCACTCTATCTATTCTATTGGTGATTGGTACTGGAAAAATGGTTTCGTTTGTTCGAACTCATGATCTAAACGAGTCGCACATACACCCTAGTACATGTTCCCCGACGCTGAGGACATCCTCGAAGTGCGGGGGATTTCGTGATTTTTCTTATTGGCTGTCTTGTGTTTCTAATAAGTTGTTTAATTGTCGGCATATCATACATATATATAATAAAATAGGTTGGTTTAGATCGATCTTAACCTGATGATTGATGATTATGAATTATTTCCATTCAATATCAAATCACGAAAAATTCGAATTCTGATTTGAAACGGAATCATGTATTTACACGAAATCTCCAGTATTTTCATTTTCGACCGCTACAAGATCAACAATACCATGAGCTTGGGCTTCTGTTGCTGACATAAAAACATCCCTTTCCATGTCTTCGGATATAACCCATAAAGGGTTGCCCGTTCTTTGTACATAAACCTTTGTGAGGGTTTCGCGAAGTTTCAGTAGTTCTTCCGCTTCCAGGATAAATTCCCCTGCTTGCGCCTCATAAAAAGAACTAGCAGGTTGGTGAATCATGACCCTGATAATATTGATATAACATCATGCATGAACGGTTCTTCTATCTTGCAGGATTGGGCTAAAGTAAGGGATAAAAAAACAAGAAGAAAAAAAAAACAAATAGAATAGAACAGCCGTACAGGCATCTTTTGTGCATTGCATACGGCTCTGCAATGGCATTTCTTCCGCCCTTCTCTTCAATTTCTATTCTATCGAAGAAAAAAATGGAATCCATCCGATCCAGATCGTTGAATGATCCATTTACCACCCTTCCTTTCGTATTGTAGGAGTCAAAAAATACTATGATGGTTCTGTTGCTTTCTATATTTATCTCGTCTGTGATTTAGCAATCCCAAAGTTTCTTTTTTTTTTATTTTTCGTACTCTTTCTTTCGTAACGTAAATATCATAAAGAGACTTCTGATGTGGAAGAAAAAAGGTTTGTGACGCTGAAATGTACTCCTGACACATAAGATCAAATCGGAATAACCTTTGTTTCATACTACTATCTCGATACAAAATATCATGTTAGGAAAAACAATACTAGTTTGTTCATATCGAACTCGAAGTGCCATGCTATTATTACCTATTTTTCATATTATTCACATTCGATATGGCGAAGGCATAGTCTTTTTCTTTTTTTTTTTAATAAAAACTCATTGGCGCCAAGCGTGAGGGAATGCTAGACGTTTGGTAATTTCTCCTCCGACCAGAATGAAAGATCCCATTGAAGCGGCTAATCCCATGCAAATTGTATGCACATCGGGCGAAACAAATTGCATAGTATCATAAATGGCTATTCCTGGTATTACCCATCCGCCGGGGGAGTTTATAAACAAATAAAGATCCCTAGTATCATCTTCTATACTGAGATATACCATGAGACCAACAAGTTGATTTGAGATCTCACTATCAACTTCTTGGCCTAAAAAAAGTAATCTTTCTCGATAAAGTCGGTTGATTAGGACAAAATTGTATCCCTTTTGAACCGTACGCGCATCTTTGGATGCATACGGTTCAAAAAAATTGTGAAAAAAGAATCAATGTGTCGATTCCAATCCTATCTCTTTTTTTTGTAACAGATTTCCGTTTTTTTAATGAAAATAAAGGGGTTTTTTCTTCTATTTTTCAAAAAAAAAAACATAAGTTTTGGCTCCCTTCCCTAAAAAAAAAAGAATTTACTGAACTTCATTTTTTTGTATTAACCTTTCATTGATGTATTGTTTCGTCGAGATTCAAATCACGATGTCATTTTCTTGTTCCTGAATGGGTCCTTTCAATTCTTTTAGGTTCATGTTCTACTCCGGGGAAAGATCTATCCGAATTATATTTGCACATATAGGACAAATAATCTCAGTACCATTTCTTTTTGCTACGACTTTTTTGAATTCGTTTTATGCCTCTCCCAAACTATTCGATGTATTCATCATATTGATTGGCATGTCAGTTTGAGATCACTCCTATAATTGAATTAAATATTACGAATCGTCTATGCTACAAGCGGTAATTGTACATATATTACTATTACCAATTTGTTTGGTATTTTCTGAACGGAGCCTGGATATTTTATTTTATTAGTCCAAGTCAACCATAAATTCTTCTAATTGATAATATTGATCCTCAATAGAAATTGATCCAATTTCACTTCACGCTCCGAATGATTGAAGAACCAATCAATACAATATTTCTTGGGCGAAACAGAGGATATCTCGATCGGGGGAGAAAACGGGTAAATCCCATATGACCCAATATGTCTGACAAGTCGCACTATACGTCAACCCAAACTGCATCTTCCTCTCCAGGACTCCGAAAAGGTACTTTTGGAACACCAATGGGCATTAAATTAAAGAAAAAAATTAAGTACTATACTTCACTTTAATATGGAAACGTAAGAATGAGTTTATTGTCTTCATCATTTTTTTCTGTTTATTCTACTAGTTTATACATAAATGGGAAGGTTTTTAGAGAAAGAGAGAATGAATAAATAAAAATTTTAATGAAGGGCTCGATCGTTCTAATAATAAACAAGTATCCATCCATTCGTTCCCACAAAATGGGACCGATGCTCCCATTGCGTATTGGTACTTATCGGGTATAGAATAGATCTGCTTCTCTTTGTTCTTACGAACAGAATTCTTCCGTTATTTTTAACGGAATAGAATAAAAAGTAACCTTTTCTCATACAGAATCCGCTCAAAAGTACATAGTATATTCCAATGCGATAAAGTTACATAATGTCTATTTTTCTTTGATAAAGGGGTATTTCCATGGGTTTGCCTTGGTATCGTGTTCATACTGTCGTATTGAATGATCCCGGTCGATTGCTTTCTGTCCATATAATGCATACGGCTCTAGTTTCTGGTTGGGCCGGTTCTATGGCTCTATACGAATTAGCGGTTTTTGATCCCTCTGACCCCGTTCTTGATCCAATGTGGAGACAAGGTATGTTCGTTCTACCCTTCATGACTCGTTTAGGAATAACCAATTCGTGGGGTGGTTGGAGTATTTCAGGAGGAACTGTAACGAATTCAGGTATTTGGAGTTATGAAGGCGTAGCAGGTGCACATATTGTGTTTTCTGGCTTGTGCTTTTTGGCGGCCATATGGCATTGGGTGTATTGGGACCTAGAAATATTCTGTGATGAACGTACGGGAAAACCCTCTTTGGATTTGCCCAAGATCTTTGGAATTCATTTATTTCTCTCAGGGGTGGCTTGCTTTGGCTTTGGCGCATTTCATGTAACAGGTTTATATGGTCCTGGAATATGGGTGTCCGATCCTTATGGACTAACTGGAAAAGTACAATCTGTAAGCCCAGCGTGGGGCGCGGAAGGTTTTGATCCTTTTATTCCGGGAGGAATCGCTTCTCATCATATTGCAGCAGGTACACTGGGCATATTAGCGGGCCTATTCCATCTTAGTGTCCGTCCGCCTCAACGTCTATACAAAGGATTACGTATGGGCAATATTGAAACTGTACTTTCTAGTAGTATCGCTGCTGTTTTTTTTGCAGCTTTTGTTGTTGCTGGAACTATGTGGTATGGTTCAGCAACTACCCCAATTGAGTTATTTGGTCCCACTCGTTATCAGTGGGATCAGGGATACTTCCAGCAAGAAATATATCGAAGAGTTGGTGCCGGACTAGCCGAAAATCTGAGTTTATCGGAAGCTTGGTCTAAAATTCCCGAAAAATTAGCTTTTTATGATTACATTGGTAATAATCCGGCAAAAGGGGGATTATTCAGAGCGGGTTCGATGGACAGTGGGGATGGAATAGCTGTTGGATGGTTAGGCCACCCCGTCTTTAGAGATAAAGAAGGGCGCGAGCTTTTTGTACGTCGTATGCCTACTTTTTTTGAAACATTCCCGGTAGTTTTGGTAGATGGAGACGGAATTGTGAGGGCAGATGTTCCTTTTCGAAGGGCAGAATCAAAGTATAGTGTTGAACAAGTAGGTGTAACTGTTGAGTTCTATGGTGGCGAACTCAACGGAGTCAGTTATAGTGATCCTGCTACTGTGAAAAAATATGCTAGACGTGCACAATTAGGTGAAATTTTTGAATTAGACCGGGCTACTTTGAAATCCGATGGTGTTTTTCGTAGTAGTCCAAGGGGTTGGTTCACTTTTGGGCATGCTTCGTTTGCTTTGCTCTTCTTTTTCGGACACATTTGGCATGGTGCTAGAACCTTGTTCAGAGATGTTTTTGCTGGTATTGATCCAGATTTGGATGCTCAAGTGGAATTTGGAGCATTCCAAAAACTTGGAGACCCAACTACAAGGAGACAAGCAGTTTGATACAAGATTGCTCTGGTATCTTTCGCCTCTTTTTTTTATTTGAATAGGGTACTCGAGAAATATTGACTTGAATCGCCTTCTTTTCTTTGATTCTTTCCCTTTTTATATGGTATGGTAAACGACCCCACTCAAACGAATAGGTGTGAAAGCTATAATTGTAAACCACGATCGAATCTATGGAAGCATTGGTTTATACCTTCCTTTTAGTCTCGACTTTAGGGATAATTTTTTTCGCTATCTTTTTTCGAGAACCACCTAAGGTTCCGACTAAAAAATGAAATAATTTTTCATTATATCAACTGAAGTAATGAGCCTCCCATATCGGGCGGCTCATTACTTCAACTAGTCTAGTCCCCGTGTTCTTCGAATGGATCTCTTAATTGTTGAGAGGGTTGCCCAAAAGCGGTATATAAGGCGTATCCCGTAAAGCTTACAAGTAAACCAGATATGAAGATGGCGACTAGGGTTGCTGTTTCCATTTTGAGATAATTTCAAGATCACAACAGATCTACGATAAGATAGTTTATTTACAACTACAACGGAATGGTATACAAAGTCAACAGATCTCAACCAATGATTAAATAGGATTTATGGCTACACAAACCGTTGAGGGTAGTTCTAGATCTAGGCCAAGACAAACTACCGTAGGGAATTTATTGAAACCATTGAATTCGGAATATGGTAAAGTAGCTCCGGGCTGGGGGACTACACCACTTATGGGAGTCGCAATGGCTCTATTTGCGATATTCCTATCTATTATTTTGGAAATTTATAATTCTTCCGTTTTACTGGATGGAATTTCAATGAGTTAGGTTCATAAGAACTATGAAGCCTTAGTTTTTCAATAAAAAAAATTACTTAAAACTCGGATTTATAGACCGTTCTGGTAGTTCGACTGTGGAATTTCTTTGTTTCGGTATTTCCGGAATATGAGTGTGTGACTTGTTATAATTGATCCTATTGATAATACAGAGAATGGTCCTGTCATCTCTATCAAGATGATTCTACCCCGTCGGATATTTATTTGAATATCTGGAACACGGAATAGATAGAATAGATCAAGAAAAGAAATATTTGAACTATGATTCATACCTACTATTTAGACCTCGCAACCGGACTCAAAAAAAACAATTTCAGATAGGTATTTCCTATCCTAAATCAAACGATTTTTCTTTCTTTAGACTCATTATCTACTCATTGAATAAGTGATGATCAAATGGTTTTTACTCAGAAAACCTTTGAATTTACCTTGGGGCTAAATCATCGTGGTTCTAGTATGAATCTGAGGTTTTAATCGATTAATAGGGTCTCAACAAGAGAATTCCTATCAATATCAATAGTAAAACAAGAGTCGATCCGCATTACGCACAAAAAAAAACAAATGAAATAACAAACAAAAATAGGAAAGAGAAAATTCAAGAGGCCTGTAACGATCAACATAAAGAAAGACGAATGAGCTAACTTGATATTTTTGGCATTATCATGACAAAGAGGAAATTCCGGATTTTTTTTTTATTTCCTATCTTCGGGATAAAGCGAATCAAACGACTAATATCAAGTGGCTAATAAGTTTTGCACTTTCTATTCCATATCCGTTTGAAATCCGTATTTGTGTGTTTCTGTTTGAGCCGTACGAGATGAAAGTCTCATATACGGTTCTCGGGGGGGGGTCCTCTTGGATTACCTATCTCAATAAAGTATATGATTGGTTCGAGGAACGTCTCGAGATTCAAGCGATTGCAGATGATATAACTAGTAAATATGTTCCTCCTCATGTCAACATATTTTATTGTCTAGGGGGGATCACACTTACTTGTTTTTTAGTACAAGTAGCTACGGGTTTTG